TCTACCGGTAACTCAAAAAGTTTTTTTTGTGTGACAAATAAATAATTAAACAATAGACTAAATAATATGAATAGGTCTAATTCAAAAAAATGATTCTAATTTTTGTTAGAATTTTTTTTTGTAAAATTTCCAAGTTATCAAGAATATAAATAATATTAATCTAATAATAATAGATTATTATCTAAATTAATATTTCATTTATTATTAAAACAAAATGAATTCCATTCTCTAATAGCAATAACAATATAAAATGGAATTCATTTTGTTATTTTTTAGTTCGAGCCATGACAAAATTATCTCGTTACAAATGTTGCTTTTATTTTCAGGAGACCATAAATAAAGTAATAAAAAAGTAATAAACTAAAAAATGAAAAATCCCGTTGTTAGTTAACTGAAAAAAAGGATACTCTAAAATAAAAATAACTAATAAACAAAAGATAAGATTATTAATATTATTAAAGAAAACGTTTAGATTAAATGCCTGATTTTGAAACAAATTTTTAGTCATCAATTTGAATGTTTCCGAAAAAAATATTGAATTAACCCTCCCAATCTCGACGATTGAATAAAAATAGGTTATTATGATTTTGAATAAGCCGCTATGGTGAAATCGGTAGACACGCTGCTCTTAGGAAGCAGTGCTAGAGCATCTCGGTTCGAGTCCGAGTAGCGGCATGGCTTTTTCTAAAAGAGTAAGCCCTATAATGAATTCAATTCCCTATTTCAATTCCTATAATTGAGAATCCCTTTAATAAATTTTATGATAGTTTCAACTTTAGAGCGTATATTAACTCATATATCCTTTTCGATCATTTCAATTGTAATTACAATTCATTTGATAACTTTATTTGTCGATGAAATCGTAGGACTATATGATTCATCAGAAAAGGGCATGATAGCTACTTTTTTCTGCATAACAGGATTATTAGTTATTCGTTGGATTTATTTTGGGCATTTACCATTAAGCAATTTATATGAATCATTAATTTTTCTGTCGTGGGGTTTTTCCATTATTCATATGATTCCGTATTTTAAAAAACATAAAAACCATTTAAGCGCAATAACGGCGCCAAGTGTTATGTTTACCCAGGGTTTCGCTACTTCAGGTCTTTTAAATGAAATGCATCAATCTGCAATATTAGTACCGGCTCTCCAATCACATTGGTTAATGATGCACGTAAGTATGATGGTGTTGAGCTATGCAGCTCTTTTGTGTGGATCATTATTATCACTAGCTCTTCTAGTCATTACATTTCGAGAATCCATAAGGATTTTTAGTAAAAGCAAAAATTTGTTAACTGAGCAATTTGCCTTTGGTGAGATTCAATACGTGAATGAAAGAAACAATGTGTTAAAAAACACTTCTTTGATTTCTTCTCAGAATTATTACAGATATCAATTAATTCAACAATTGGATCGATGGAGTTATCGTATTATTAGTTTAGGATTTATCCTTTTAACCATAGGTATTCTTTCGGGAGCAGTATGGGCTAATGAAGCATGGGGATCCTATTGGAATTGGGATCCAAAAGAAACTTGGGCATTTATTACTTGGACCATATTTGCGATTTATTTACATATCCGAACAAATAAAAATTATGAAACTGAAAATTCTGCAATTGTGGCCTCAATGGGCTTTCTTATAATTTGGATATGTTATTTTGGGGTTAATCTATTAGGAATAGGGTTACATAGTTATGGTTCATTTACATTACCATCTAATTGAATCTAATTGAATTTCTAATTGAATTTTATCTAATTGAATTTCTAATTGAATTTAAAGTACTTGACAACGAAAAGCCTAGGGCAGCATACATTATGAAACCCTTATATCAACCATCAAGAACCATTTGAATCATTCTATTTCCATTACTTGATTCAAATGGTTCTCAAAATGTCAAAATATCTGGTTATATTTTTATAATAGAATTCCAATTTTTTTATTTAACTTAAAAGCTGAAAAAGACTTTTTTTGGACAATGAACGATTTTTAAAATCATCGTATTTTTTTTTATTGACAAAAACTATCTATAAAAAAAATTTGATAGAATAGCTTCGACCTTCTCAACTGATAATGAGAAAACGAAATCGGGATAAATACCAATACCTATTACCGGTAAAAGGATCGAAATCGAAATAAATAACTCGCGCGGTCCAGAATCAAAAAAATAAGAGTTTTTGGGGACATTAAAAAGCTTGTATCCATAGAACATCTGGCGTAACATAGATAATGAATAAATAGGAGTTAATATCATTCCAATTGCCATTACAAAAGTAATTAAGATTTTTGTTATTAAAAGATATTTTTGGCTAGTAAGTATTCCAAAAAAAACTACCAATTCGGCAACAAAACCGCTCATGCCCGGTAATGCAAGCGAAGCCATTGATAAGATACTGAAAGTCGTGAATATTTTTGGAATTGAGACGGCCATTCCGCCCATTTCGTCGAGGTAAACAAGTCGTATTCTATCATAACTCGTTCCGGCCAAGAAAAAAAGTGCAGCGCCAATAAATCCGTGAGAAATTATTTGTAAAATGGCCCCGTTGAGCCCTGTATCGCTTATAGAACCAATTCCTATAATTATGAAACCCATATGAGATACAGAAGAATAGGCTATTCGTTTTTTTAAATTACGCTGACCCGGAGATGTTAAAGCTGCATAGATAATTTGAATTGTGCCTACTATCATCAACCAGGGAGAAAATATAGAATGGGCATGGGGTAATAATTCCATATTGATCCGAACCAACCCATATGCTCCCATTTTTAATAAGATTCCGGCTAAAAGCATACAAGTACTATAATGTGCCTCTCCATGGGTGTCTGGTAACCATGTGTGTAGGGGTATGATCGGTGATTTGACAGCAAAAGCAATAAGAAATCCAATATAAAATATTATTTCCAGTGCTACAGGATACGATTGATTAGCTGATATTTCAAAATTTAATGTCGGTTCATTGGAGCCGTATAAACCAATACCCAGAACTCCTATTAATAAAAAAACGGAACCTCCAGCAGTGTACAAAATAAATTTTGTAGCTGAATACAAACGTTTCTTTCCACCCCACATGGATAGAAGTAGATAAACGGGAATTAATTCTAACTCCCACATGATGAAAAAAAGTAAAAGGTCTTGAGAAGAAAATAGTCCTATTTGACCACTATACATTGCTAACATTAGGAAATGGAATAGTCGTGAATCTCGAGTAACGGGCCAAGCCGCTAAAGTAGCTAAAGTTGTGATAAAGCCTGTCAGTAAAATGGGTCCTATAGAAATTCCATCTATTCCCAATCTCCAGTAAAAATCAAAATAATTGATCCATTTATAATTCTCCGTTAGTTGCATTAACGGATCATCCAATTGGAAACGATAACCGAATGCATAGGTTGTTAGAAGGAGTTCTACTATACATATACATATAGTATACCACCTTATTACCTTATTTCCTCTATGAGGAAGAAAGAAAATTAAGGAACCCGCGGATATTGGCAAAACTACAACTAGCGTTAACCAAGGAAAATTATTCATAGTAAAAACAAAATAAACTTGGACCAGAAAAACCCGTGCTCGAAATAAATATATTTTGAGCGCGGGTTTTTGTCGGTAAAGGTAAAAAAATCAAATGTATTCGAGTAGGGTTTTCTGAAACGTATTAATAAGCTAGACCCATACTTCGAGTTGTTTCATGCCATAAATAAACGCGAACACTCAAGAAATCCGTTGGACAGGCAGATTCACATCTCTTACAACCGACACAGTCCTCTGTTCTTGGAGCAGAAGCTATTTGCTTAGCTTTACATCCGTCCCAAGGTATCATTTCTAATACATCAGTTGGGCAGGCTCGCACACATTGAGTACACCCTATACACGTATCATAAATCTTTACTGAATGTGACATTGGATCTATAAATTTTTAAACGTCAGAAATTTTCGATCTAGTAAACTTGTAAATGAATCATATATTTAGACACCAGATGAATCAATAATTTACCAGAAATTTGGAAGCAATCTACTTCTGGATCGACTCATACGATAGAACCAAGATACTTTGATTTCTTACATTTTCTAAAATATGGATTAGATTTAATGTATGGTCATGTTAATTAGAATTTATGAATATTGTAATTTCTATGATTAATACTACACTACTTATTCAACAAATTCGATTGATTGATACGAGTTGATTTTCTGTTACGATAAATTGACGAAACAATGGCCAGTCCAATAGCTGCTTCAGCGGCGGCAATAGCTATAACAAAAATTGAGAAAATATTTCCTTTTAATTGCCGGCTATCAAAAAAATCAGAAAATGTTACGAAATTTATATTAACCGCATTCAGTATAAGTTCAAGACACATAAGGGCTCTAACCATATTTCGGCTTGTGATCAATCCATAGATACCGATAGAAAATAAGTAGGCACTCAAAACAAGTACATGCTCGAGCATCATTGACTAACTCCTTATCAATTTTGATTCATTTCAATATGAACTGAATAACAATTCAACAGATTCAATTGACTAGAATATAAAGTGCGGAACAAAGAAATATATTGTATTGGTAATAGATTAAATAAAAGAGTTTTTATTTTGACTTTTAGACATAACCAATTTTAAAACCAATTTTAAAATGGAAGATAAAAAAATGTAATAACACAGAACAGAGTTGAATTTTGATTACTGTTGGAAATTCTAGAAATTTATTACTGGCGCGCTACCGCAATTGCGCCTATTAAAGCGACTAAAAGAATTATCGAAATGAATTCAAATGGAAGAAAAAAATCTGTTGATAAATGAATTCCAATTTGTTGACTATTACTTATCAAATCTTGCTCTATAATCTGGTTTGATCTTGCAGTCCAAATAATCCCGTACCATGACGTATCCGTAATACTAATCATTAGTAAAACAAAAATACTTGTACAAACTGGTAAAGTAATCCCATCCCCAACAGTCCAAAGATTAAAATCTTTGTAATCTTCTGAACCATTCATAAACATCACAGCAAATACAATTAAAACATTTATAGCTCCCACGTAAATAAGAAGTTGTGCAGCAGCTACAAAATAGGAGTTTAATAGAATATAAAATAAGGATATACAAACAAGAACCAGCCCCAATGAAAAGGCAGAATAAATGGCGTTGGTAAATAATACCACACCTATACCGCCTAGTATAAGACCCAATCCCAGAAAGACTAAAAGAAAGTCATGTATTGGTCCAGGCAAATCCATTATATGTAAAATAAGAGATAAATAAATCTAAATGTTTTTCATGACTTTATTGAGACCCGATCAGAAATTTTTTTTAATAATTTTTCAAAAATTCCTAATTAAATCCTAAGAGATAGGACTAAATGTAGGTACAATTATTGGGCTAATTTTATTCTTTATCTGAAGGAATAGGTCTAATCCGAAATTTTTTATTTCGAAATATATACAGATATATTAATTAATAGATTTTCAATCAAAATAAAGATTCGCTTCTTAATCAACCAATTAATAGTTGGAATTTCATTTCTAGTTATTGACCAAACAAAACAAAAGAACCTTTATTTCTTTTAAATAAATAAATCAAAACCGAACCTTAGTATTGTTAAAGTAATTGGAATTTATTCTTGAATCAAGAGATTTACTTATTTTTTATTTGAGGTGAATTAAAAATTGTTCGAATTGTATAATCGTCAACTACTGACATTGGTAAACGACCTAAAGCAATTTGATTATAATTTAATTCGTGACGATCATAAGTAGAAAGTTCATATTCTTCAGTCATTGATAAACAATTTGTTGGACAATACTCAACACAATTACCACAAAATATACAGATTCCGAAATCAATACTGTAATTTAGTAATCGTTTCTTTCGAATATCTGTTTCTAATTTCCAATCAACAACGGGTAGATCTATAGGACATACACGAACACATACTTCACAAGCAATACATTTATCAAATTCAAAATGAATTCGACCACGGAAACGTTCCGCGGTGATTAATTTTTCATACGGATATTGAATAGTTACGGGTAAACGATTTGCGTGAGATAAAGTAATCATGAAACCTTGACCGATGTACCTTGCAGCCCGTACTGTTTGTTGACCATAATTCATGAACCCAGTTACCATAGAAAACATATCGTGAATATATATATGAATAATTTTATGTTTGTTTATTTCTCTTGTTTGAGACAAATTGTGAATATAGAATATTCCTTTACAGCGAAAAGAGTTGAGAAGAAGTTGTTAATAATAGATTACCGAGAGAGATCGGTAAAAGAAATTTCCATCCAAGATTTAATAGTTGGTCCATTCTTAGCCTCGGCAAAGTCCATCTTGTTGTGATAGGAATGAACAAGAACAAATAAGTTTTAGTTAATGTAATAAAGATACCAATCGTCGCTTCAAAGACTCCACCTAATTTATTTATTTCAAAAAACTCAGAAACATATATGTCTGGAATAGATATATTCCAGCCTCCCAAGTAAAGAACTGTTACAAATAATGAAGAAACTAATAGGTTTAGATAAGAAGCAACATAAAATAAACCAAATTTTATACCCGAGTATTCGGTTTGATAACCTGCTACTAATTCTTCTTCTGCTTCTGGTAAATCAAAAGGTAATCTCTCACATTCTGCTAGGGAAGAGATGAGAAAAATGATAAACCCTATAGGCTGACGCCATAAATTCCACCCCCCAAAACCATATTTTGATTGCGCCTCAACTATATCAATTGTACTTGAACTGTTAGATAATCATAGTCGGTGATACCATCACTGTTATCATCGCTATTACAGAACCGTACGTGAGATTTTCATCTCATACGGCTCCTTAAAGGCCATAAATAAATCTAAGGACCGGGTAAGTATTATTTTATCTTGATACATTTGTAGGATGGATAAGGTCAAATCTTATTGGACGGTCCAAAATTAGACCAATAGAATTCTGTCTGTTATAATTATTAGTTTTAAATAATTGTTATTTTAATAATTAAATAAATTAATAATAAAATAAAAAAAAAAAACAAAGTACTTCTGAATTGATCTCACCCCTTCTTTAAAAAATTTCAATTTTTCTTTGTCGAGTAATAACTTAATTCTTCAATAAAATACTTCTTGTAGAAATATAACTAATTGTAGAAATATAACTAACATAATTAACCCTTCGTTTTTACTTACGAAAAAAAAAAAATTCCATATTAATTCATGAATTATGATATATATTCTATATATATATGAATAGAGAATATGAATATGGAAAAGGATAAAAAAGATATATTTTTTTATTGGAATTGGGTTTCTTTCTCTTTTTTTTTTTCGTTCCTATTCTTCTTTCTATTTCTTAAAAAAAGAGGGCTTACAAAATAAAGGATTTTTTCGTTCCCAATAGTTATGTATTTCATCGGTGGATAGGAGCATACTCTGGATTGGAATAGTGCCTTGGGGAGTACTTCCTAATAATTTCTACTAACTTTAAGCCCCGATTAGTATTCGTTGTTTGTATATTATGTAAAAAAGCCCTTTTTGGATAATTTACATAATTTCCATTTCCATTACAAATCCGTTACATATCTTGGTGTTTCTAACCATCCACTCGTTTTTGTTCAACCCTCCGTTATGATAATACATGTATGTTAATCCATACAAATGATAGTGAAAAATCAATACGGTGGATTTTTTGAGCCCGCTTCAAGTCAGGATGACTAATCGACCAATCTTGGCTTGGGGTAAACGATTTCTTATGTTTATGTTTATTTTCGCTTAACTCTTTAACTCTTATACATGGAAAATGAGACTCAATATTTTTACTGCGAATTTATATATTTATATATTCTAAATTATATAATATATATATAAGCTGTTTTCTTTCACTCAATATAACTATTTTATTGAATTTTTCAATCCGAATAATGAATAAAAAAAAAATGAAGATCTCTAACCCTACTCAATTCATTCCACCGTTTTCCTCGAAAGGAAGAATAGAGAAAGGTTTATGTCTATATATCAACGAATCGCACGTAGAGATATTGATAACACACATAAAGTTAATGGTATTTCATAACTAATTGATTGAGCAGCAGCTCGTAGACCACCTAAAAAGGAATATTTATTATTTGACCCGTATCCTGACATAAGAAGTCCAATGGGAGCAATACTTGAAATGGCAATCCATAAAAAAACACCAATATTGAGATCCGCTAAAACAAGACGATACCCAAATGGAACTACTAAATAGCTTACTAAAATGGATATAACTGCTATGGATGGACCGATACTGAATAAACGAGTATCCCCTCTAGATGGAAAAAGATTTTCTTTGAAAAGAAGTTTTGTCCCATCTGCTAGAGCTTGAAGAACTCCCAAAGGGCCGGCGTATTCAGGTCCAATACGTTGTTGTATTCCCGCGGATATTTCTCTTTCTAACCATACAATTACCAGTACGCCTATTGTAATTCCCAATACAAGAGTCAAAATAGGAATAAGTAACCATATAATTCCATAGACCCCCTTTAAAAATTCCAATCTAGAAAAAGAATCGATCTCTTGTAATTCTAGTGTATCTAGTGTATCAATTATCATTTCAACGATCAACTTCTCCCATAATGATATCTATACTACCTAGTATTGTCATAATATCAGCCAATTTCATTCTTTTAACTAACTGAGGAAGAATTTGCAAATTGATAAAACCCGGCGGTCGAATTTTCCATCTCCAAGGAAAACCACTCCGATCCCCTATCAGGAAAATCCCTAATTCGCCTTTTGGAGCTTCGACTCGCACATAAAGTTCTTGTTTCGGCAATTCAAATGTAGGAGAAGGTTTTTTACTAATAAAGCGATATTCAAAATCATTCCATTCTGGATTCCTTTCTCTATCAAAGTAGCGGATTTCTAAATTCTCATATGGTCCCCCCGGAATTCCTTCGAGAGCCTGTTGAATAATTTTTACAGATTCCACCATTTCACCAATTCGGACTAGATAACGAGCCAATGAATCCCCTTCTTTTTGCCACTGTACTTCCCAATCAAATTCGTCATAACACTCATACTGATCAACTTTACGAAGGTCCCATTGTATTCCGGACGCTCGCAGCATTGGTCCTGATAAACCCCAGTTTATTACTTCCTCTCGACCAATAATGCCTACCCCCTCGACTCGTTCTAAAAAAATAGGATTGCGTGTAATAAGTTGTTGATATTCAGCAACCCTTATTAAAAAATAATCGCAGAAATCCAAACATTTATCTATCCAGCCATAAGGGAGATCAGCCGCCACCCCTCCGATCCGAAAATAATTATGCATCATTCTCATACCGGTGGCAGCTTCGAATAGATCATATACTAATTCTCTTTCTCTGAAAATATAGAAAAAAGGAGTCTGTGCACCAATATCCGCCATAAAAGGGCCGAGCCATAACAGATGAGAAGCTATACGACTCAACTCCAACATAATTATTCTGATATAGCTGGCTCTTTTAGGTACTTGAATATTTCCCAGCTGTTCCGGCCCATTTACTGTTATTGCTTCTGTGAACATAGTAGCTAAATAATCCCAACGTGTTACATAAGGCAAATATTGTATAATTGTTCGGTTTTCCGCAATTTTTTCCATCCCTCGGTGTAAATAACCCAATATTGGTTCACAGTCAATAACATCTTCACCATCTAGAGTAATGATAAGTCGAAGAACACCATGCATTGATGGATGGTGGGGACCCATACTGACTACCATCAGGTCTTTTCTTGTAGCTGGTATATTCATAGGTTTTTCCTTAATTCACTCTTTCATGAATTGAATTGCTGAAAACGAAAAAAAGTTCATTCAAATTCACGATCTAATAAATCAAATAATTCAAAATGCTTCTTCAAATTAACGAGTTTTTGATTCACGAATATCCAACCGATTAATCAATTCTTTATAACCTATTCTATTTTTCTTTGACAAATAAGATAGCAGGCGTTGGCGTTTTCCCAGAATTTTACGTAGACCTCTCTGAGATAAATAGTCTTTTTTGTGTAATTGTAAATGGGAAGTAAGTCTTCGTATCCTATTGGTGAAACTTAATATTTGAAATTCAACAGAACCCCTATTTTCTTCTTTTTCTTCTTGTGAAATAACTGAGATGAATGAATTTTTTACCATAAAACGAACCCCCCTTCTTTTTTTAAGATATTTTAAGATATTTTGATTGATAGATATTTTTATTGATCAGTAATAATAATGGCACTTGTTTTAGTTTGGTATAGAGAATAATCTTAATTTCGGTCTAATTTCGATTTTTATTAAATCAAATTAAATCAATCCTATTTTAATTTCAAAATTTGAAAAGGTATACAGTATACAAAGGTATACAATTGAAAAGGTATACAGTATACAAAGGTATACAAAAGGATGGTTGTTTTCTATCCTCCAAAACGATAAAAACTTAGTCCTAAAATCAGACGATTTTATTGATTCATTTCTAGATCGAATTGATATGTCATTGAATTAGTATCATGTATCAGAATAGAATGTAAGACATTGAATGTGCGCACCTCTTTGTCGTCATCGACCCGCTGCGTTATGGGAAAGATAGCAAAACTTTACTAGTAATGGATTTTCAATCGCGGATACATATGTATCCTTACCATACCGAAACGACTGCCGTTATTGCTATCAAACCAATACCGATTCATACAAGCTAAATCTTCTAATCGATAATTGGGCCATAGAAATAACTTTAAGTTAATAAGTTTCTTTTTATATCCTTTGTTTTTATCCAAAACTTGACTGTTTACCTTATTACCATTCCCTAATGCTGAATTTTTATGCATATCATTTCTATTCCTAGAATTGAAACAAATTAGAATTCTAAATTCTCTCCGAAGTCTAGGTGATAAAATATTTTCAGGAACAAACAAATCATAATGATTTTTATCTCTATTTCCAGTTATCTTTTTATATTTGGTAATGACTTCATCAGAATTCTTATCAATATGGGTTTTTTCTCTGTATTTTTGATTCATTTTGTGTTTACTTTGATGAACCGATGAAATACCAACGGTTTGATACATAATAAATTGCCCATCATTTTTTATAGATAGACGAATTGGTTCAATAATCAAAATTCCTCTTTTGATGAATTCCGTAAGAGTTAAATTTTTCTCAATTATCAGAATATCAAGACTCATTTCTCCTCTTTGAATAGAGGATATAGTTATTTCTCTTGGATTTATCAGTCTAAGCAGGAGACAATATACTTTGATGTTATTGATTATTTTTTTAGTTAAAATATCATCCCATCGCAATTGAAACTGAAAATACCTGTTTAGTAAGAAATCAAACTCCTCTTTTGTATCATTCTTGTCTTGTTTTTTATTTTTTTGTTTTTTCATCTCCGAGTCCATATAATCTTCTTCAACATCTTTTTCTTGGTTTGAAAGAGCAGATTCAAGGTTTGCTTGGTCCGCTGATTCTTTTTGCTCTTTATTTCGTTTTTTTAATTCAAGAGATTTTTTTTCATTGGTGGATATAAAAAGATCTTTATCAGTAACGTTTTCATTTATATTAGAATCTAAAAGAAGTAATTTTTTTGGTATAACCCACGGTTTAGTTTTATACAAATTATAAAGGATCAAAAATTCGGAGAAGAACCAACGTTCAAGATTTGATATGGGGCGGTTTAATATTTCTTCATTCATTCCCATCCAATCCAATTTTTTTTTTTGATTAGATAAATAGATTTCTTGATCTTGATGAATTGTGAGATCAAAAAAATTTTGCTTATTCATTTTATCAATTATTGGATAATCATTAAGTTTATCCTTAGTACATTTTTTATTACTGTTTGGGTCAGTATCAATATTGATCCAAGCTTCAATATTGATTTTCTTTCTAAGACAAAAATGGATAATTCTCCAATCAAAATATTTTCTATCCAGATTTTTATCCATATCTGTAATATCATGTTGTACTCGATCATTATTGATAGGGATAATAGGAATACCTTCTATCATATAAAAAGATTTGAGTTTATTTGTGTTGGAGTTCGAAAAAACTTCTTGGTTGTTTTTTACGTGTAATGACAATTCATAAATTGACGAGTACTTCGTATTTTCAGAATTAATAGATTTATATGCTAACCGATCATATTTATATTGTTTTTTAAAATTCTCTTTTTCATTCAGTAATGAAGCCTTTTCAAAATTTTTTAGTTTTTCGTAGTGAATAAATTTCGTTTTTTTAGATGAGTTACTTAAATCCTTATTTTTATTCATATAATGGTGATTGAATCTATTTCGCCATTTTTGTGGTACTAGTCTAGACCATCTAATGTGAGATATATCATATTGATAATGATTCCTTAACCAATTTGTCCATTGATTTATTCCAGAATTCTGACAATTCTTATGTCTTAATTGAGAAAGAAAAAGTTCTTGTGTTCCAACAAAATAACTCCTTATTTCATTCTTAATAAAAGGAGCTGCTCCATTATATTGCAAGACAGATTTTAACTTATAAAAATCCAAATTGACAAATTGGGTTTGTGAGAGTTTGTAAAATACATAGGCTTGTGAAAAGTAGGATAAGTCACAAAAAGTATTTGAATTTTTTTTACTAATATTAGTATTATATAGTGTCTTTTTTATAGTCAAAATAAAATGAATTAAACTTTGATTTTTTTTATCCATTTTTTCTTGATTTGTTTCATTATTGGTAATGTATTTATTAAAATTTTTTTTTATTGAGTCACGAAATGGTTGTGTATTGATCCTAGGAATATTAATGATCCACAGAAAGATATCTATGTATATCCTTTCAATGAAAAATTTTATAAAATAATGTGATTTGCGTATTAGTCGAGCATTTTTTCTTTTTAATATCTGCCAAATATTTTTTTGTGCTTTCAACCTTTTATTATCATCACTTATTTTGTTAAAACTAATATTTCGATCCGGAATTCTAAATCCGCCCTTTTTTTCATTTGTAATTTTTTCTATTTGATTTATGACCGTGTTTGTTCTATCAGTTAGATCCTGCATTTTTTTTTCTGTCAACGAATAATTTGTCCAATTCCGAGGTATAGTTTCAATGGACGATGGTATAGTTTCAATGGATGATTCAGGAATCATCAGATTACTTATTATCAAATCTTTTTTAGTTTTATTCAATTCATATACTTTTCTTTTTCTCAATCCAAATAATAGAATTGGATTTATTTTTGATAGTTCTTTTTTTATTTCTTTTAAAAAAAGAATCCTTTTAATGATCCATTTTTTTATTTCTTTTGAAACATTTAGAAACAATTTTGTTTTTTCTTTAAAAATTTTTAGAATTATAAAACATTTCTTTTTCAATTTTCTAATTTTTCTTTTGAGTTCTTTAAAAATGGGTTCAAAAAAAGATTCGTGTTTTCTGGAAGAATCAAAAGGGAATTCTGCTTCCATTCCAAAAATTGTTAAAAAACACGAATCTTTCTTTTTCATTGGATCGTTATAAGGGGCTCGTGGATTCGATCTATGCCAAGGTTTCAGACGAAAAGGAAATAGGATCTTAATCTGAATACCGTCTGTTAACCAATCTTTTGGAAATTCTTTTTCTGATAATTGAACGCCATTATAGGTGCATTTAACATGAATTTCTCGATTCCAATCCTTAAAATCTTCGGACCATTCAGGAAATTGAAATAATAGCATACGGGCGATATTTTTAAATATTATCAATGAAGGCAATATAATATATTTTCTAAGAATCGATTGGGTTATTAATAAAAAACCTCTTATTACTTGAGCAAGTAAAATACTATCCCAGGCTTCCGCTATTTCTATACGTGCTTTCTCCTTTCTTTTGGCTTCTTCTTTTTTATCTTCTTCCTTTTTTTTCTCACTTTCTTCTGTGGTTTTCTCTTTAGAATCCGAAATTTTGAGTTCTGTGTTTGTCCACATACCATTTCTAAAAATTCGGTTTATACGTTCGGAAATATCAAAAGAAAAAAAAGGGGATTTGTTTATTCGGTCCAAAAAGAGGGGGGAATGCACGTCTGCCTCAAAGAATTTCCAAGTAACTATTTTACGTCTTTGAGCACGTACAGAGCCTTTGATTAGGTCTCGACGAAAATCTGGTTGTTGTGAATAACGTATCAAAGCAACTTCGTCTGGTTCATCAGTATCATCAGTTTCTTGGGTATTACTATAAGTATCAGTATTCTCTTGGTTATCAGTAAAAATAATTACACTTTTGTCTTTTCTTGAGCGAATCTGCATATTCTCTATCTCACCCTCCTCTCGTTCTTCCTCGTCTAGTTCCCAATCAGCAATTAATTTGTATGGCCAGTAAGGGATTTTTTTATGTATTTCTGTTAATGCAATAGATTTTTTTTTTATCGTTTTCTCGTTTGGAAGAGTTCTATCTGCATCAAATAAAAATTTTAAAACTTTTATTCTATCTTCTGAATCAATTCTTACTTGTTCATGTTTAGGAACTATAAAAGGTCTTTTAAAATTTAAACTTGATGTTGATTTTACAGCAAATTCATTGATTAAGTTCAATAAATAATCCATTTGCTTTGCGCATGCTTTTGTATCAAATGAATTTGGTTTCTGTTCAAATTCTAGGCGATTAATAATAAAAAGGATACTATGAATCTTATTTATCAAAAACTTTTCTATAGAATTTTTTCGAGAAATTTCCTTTTTAATTGAAAGTGAAAACAATTTTTTGATTCGTCCACGATAGGGTCCATTTATGAAAGGATCATATAGTTGGGGTAAATATTCTTTTTTAGTCTTATCATTACACAACCGAGTTCTTTTTTCGAGTACATTCAGAACAACGGATTCGTTAATGAGAGTTTGAGCTAAATTTTTATCGAGAGTTTTTACTCTATTTATAAAAAGTTTGCTTATATTTTTCTGTTTATGTTCATTGTTATAACTCCACTGGTTAAAAAATTCATTAGAGGGGACTTTTTCCTCTGGGAACAGAGATGTCTTTCTTTGCATCATTTCCAAAAAAGTTGCC